TGCTCCTAATTTTTATGAAATACAAGATGCTCATTGAATGATAAGAAAGGAATTTACACTTATCCAAAGAGATTTAAGGATTGTACTTTCTATTCTAGATTAATAATAAAGAGATCTCATTTGTATTATGTATTAGGCGATATATGGATTATATATAGGCTAACAATCGAATTAGGAATTCGTTGGGATTCTTACCGTTTTTTTTTTCATAGGAGCCGAACCATCAAACGAGTTCTGCATCATGAACTTCGTACTGGGCCTATTTCTTAGATTTGCTTAGATCGGTTCGATAAAGTCATATCGGAAGGAATTGGGAGATTGAATAGGAAATAACATTTTTTGAACGAAAGAAAAAAAGCGTTTCTTAAATTTCATTTTAGAATATTTAGTTTAGAATAATAATAATATTTTAAAATGAAATTTAAGAAACTCTACCCATCTATAAATATCAAATAGATGGGGTATTTCTCGTAAATATAGAAAAAGTATGTAGGAATTATGATCCATATTCGAAATGAATATGGATCTTGCTTCCTATCAATTACTTTCTAAAAAGGTCTTATACAACGAAACCCTGTATCTGGAACCAGATTTGAACTGGTGACACGAGGATTTTCAGTCCTCTGCTCTACCGACTGAGCTATCCAGATCATTTCCAATGGAACATTCCATCCTCATTTTAGGAGAGGACTGGGGTCTATGTCAATTAAAGGTACAGGGGGGGAATTACAAAGTTTTCCCCAAGTCCTGTATGTAATTTCTTAGGTCTTTAAAAAGACGACTTTGCAAGTTGTAAGTTTCGGTATGAGTAATGCTATTGATTGTGAATCATTCAATTAGGGATTCCTTTCTAAATTTAGATGTGTATTCTATATCACATGTGATAAGAGAAAGTCATTTACGCCCCCATACGTTGAAAAAAAAAATGAGAAAAGGGAATTGGGAACCGCCAGCAAAAAAGAAAAAGGGGGTAGGATAGATAGAAAATAAGCTTTTGGGGATAGAGGGACTTGAACCCTCACGATTTTAAAAGTCGACGGATTTTCCTATTACTATAAATTTCATTGCTGTCGGTATTGACATGTAGAACGGGACTCTATCTTTATTCTCGTCCAATTAATTAATCAGTTCTTTAAAAAAAGACTAAAACTATCAGACTACGGAGTGGGGTGATTTGATGAATGAATATTCGATTCTTTCTTGAATGTGGAATCAATTCCCACCAATTCTTCTATTTTTCATCTAAAAAAATACAGATGCAGACTCGGGCCGTCATTCCTTTTTTTTAGATATTTTAGTATTCAATAGATCCGTTTATCCTTCATCTTTTCTGAAGTTTCGATGAAAAGATTCATCTACCAACGCAGTCAACTCCATTTGTTTTAGAACAGCTTCCATCGAGTCTCTGCACCTATCCCCTTTTCGCTTTATGAACCTTTATTTTGAGAAGACAGGATTTGGCTCAGGATTACCCATTTTTTTTTAATTCCGGGGTTTCTCTGAATTTGAAAGTTATCACCTAGTAGGTTTCCATACCAAGGCTCAATCCAATTAAGTCCGTAGCGTCTACCGATTTCGCCATATCCCCTTCCCTTTTGTTTTGAGATTAGGATCTCATTATGAGATCATTTTTTTTTTTTCATTTCTGCAGGAACCTTTGCATTTTTTAGGTTTAGGTATCGATTACCATCTCTAAAAAATATTTTCTTTCTAAACCTGTATTTGCTCCAATCAAATTGGATTTTATCCTTGGTATATCGGCAATTCAATATAGATTGACATATACCCTTTCTATATGTTTTTATTACTGCAACTTTTCCCATGTAAGTTGGTATACTTGAAGGATCGATTCTTTTTTTTTTTCTTAACTGCCTCCTTTACGAACGAAAGCCGAGGAATGTCCGATTAGTTATAATTATAACTAAGTAAATAATTAATTCAACTTCTTCGAAAAAAATAGAAAAAAAGAGTCGAATTATTATAATATAACTAAAGAGGTGTAATAAAAAGAAAATTTCCAATGGAATAAAAAAATCCAATTTGATTTGACTATACTACAAACAAATATTTAAGATTGATTATCAAATCAAATAGAATCCAATTTATATTTAGAGATAAAGAACTAGAAGTTCTATATCGCTATATGAATCATTATGTTCTATAATATTCACTATTTATTTTATTCCAAAATTCTAGATTTTACGATTTTTCTACTATATTTCTATAGACAGTACACTATACACTAATACTATAAGTGTATTGAATTCCTATGCATAGAAAATTTTTATTATTTTTATTATGTGGGGCCCGCTTAGCTCAGAGGTTAGAGCATCGCATTTGTAATGCGATGGTCGTCGGTTCGATTCCGATAGCGGGCTTTTCCCTATTTTTTTTCTTTTTTATTCCATTCCATTAAAGACTATTGAAAAAAGTTTCTTCCCTTAATCCATTTATTAACTTATAAGATAAGAACTCCCAACTAGGCCAGGAAAAGGATTTT